ATGGCCCCAAACCCACGAAAATCTCACCCCCTGCTAAAAATAGTTAACAATTCCCGAATCGACCTACCAACACCACCAAACATCTCAGCATGATGAAACTTCGGCTCCCTACTAGGAATCTGCCTAATCACACAAATCCTTACAGGACTACTACTAGCCATGCACTACACCGCAGATACCACCATAGCCTTCTCATCCGTCGCCCACACATGTCGGAACGTACAATACGGATGACTACTCTGAAACCTACATGCCAATGGAGCCTCACTATTCTTCATCTGCATCTACCTACACATCGGCCGAGGATTCTACTATGGATCTCACCTCTACAAAGAAACCTGAAACACAGGAATCATCCTCCTACTAACCCTTATAGCCACCGCCTTCGTAGGGTACGTCCTACCATGAGGACAGATATCCTTCTGGGGCGCCACAGTCATTACAAACTTATTCTCAGCTGTACCATACATTGGACAAACACTCGTAGAATGAGCATGACGGGGCTTCTCTGTAGACAACCCAACACTAACCCGATTCTTCACCCTCCACTTTCTCCTCCCATTCATAATCACAGGCATAACCATAATCCACCTCACCTTCCTACACGAAACCGGCTCAAACAACCCCCTAGGCATTACATCAAACTGTGATAAAATTCCATTCTACCCCTATTACTCTCTAAAAGACATTCTCGGCTTCATTTTCATACTCATCCCACTCACAACCCTAGCCCTATTCTCGCCAAACCTACTAGGAGACCCAGAAAATTTCACCCCAGCAAACCCCCTAGTAACACCACCACACATCAAACCAGAATGGTACTTCCTATTCGCATATGCCATCCTACGATCAATTCCCAACAAACTGGGAGGAGTACTAGCCCTAGCCGCCTCCGTACTATTCCTCTTTCTATCCCTACTCCTCCACAAATCCAAACAACGAGTAATAACTTTCCGACCACTATCCCAACTACTATTTTGAACCCTCGTAGCCAGCCTATTTATCCTAACATGAATTGGAAGCCAACCAGTAGAACACCCATTCATCATAATCGGCCAAATAGCCTCTCTTACCTACTTTATAATCCTACTAATCCTCTTCCCCTCTATCGGAGCACTAGAAAACAAACTACTAAACCACTAAATATTACTCTAATAGTTTATAAAAAATATTGGTCTTGTAAACCAAAGATTGAAGACTAACCACTTCTTAGAGTAATCCATCAGAGAAAAAGGGCTTAAACCTTCATCTCCAACTCCCAAAGCTGGTATTTTAAATTTAAACTATTCTCTGAAACACCCCTAAACCGCCCGAATCGTTCCCCGAGCTAACCCTCGTACAAGCTCCAACACTACAAACAAAGTCAACAACAGACCCCATCCAGCAACCAAAAACATACCAACACCCCACGAATAAAGCACAGCCACCCCACTAATGTCCAAACGGACAGACAAAACACCCACATTATCAACAGTAATCACCCCAAACTTTAAAAAATCCACAAAACCTCCAACAAAAACTCCAAAAACAAGAACCAAAACTAACCCAACAATATACCCCATAACCCGCCAGTCCCCCCACCACTCAGGATAAGGGTCCGCTGCCAAAGACACAGAATACAAAAAAACCACCAACATTCCCCCTAAATAAACCATAAACAACACCAAAGACACAAAAGACAACCCTAAACTCAACAACCACCCACACCCAACAACAGAGGCCAGCACCAAACCAACTACCCCATAATACGGAGAAGGATTAGATGCAACCGCCAAACCACCCAAAACAAAACACACACCCAAAAATAACATAAAATAAATCATATATTCTTACTTGGTATTTCTCCAAGATCTGTGACTTGAAAAGCCACCGTTATAAAATTGAACTATAAGAACAACACTCTTATTTTCAATTTTTTTTGCTTTTAAAAAAGTTCACAAAGAGGGCCCCCCCCCTTCCCCCCCGTATGTAATAGTACATTAAATTAATGTACTAGTACATTAAATTAATGCACCAAGACATTAAATCAATGTATTAAGACATTAAATCAATTCACCAAGACATTAAATTAATGCTTACAACACATAATATGTACACACTCAAATAATGTTCTAAAACATTATACTTTCAAGAAATATCAATTAATGCGAGAAGGACAAACTAAGCTCACTCTTCGGATTAAAAACCCAACAGTTATTAAACTCCCACAAACACCAGTCAAGAATATGAATATCCTCGCCCACATAAAATCCACCGTAACAGAACATGAAACCCATGGTACAGGACCCCAATAAATCCTATTCTCGACGTACCGGTGGCTTCGGATTAGGTTATCTATTAACCGTCCATCTCACGAGAACCGAGCTACACCGTGTTAGTGCTACCCGCCACGACTAGCTTCAAGACCATTCTTTCCCCCTACGCCCCTAACTAAACTTGCTCTTTTGCGCCTCTGGCTCCTATATCAAGGCCATAACTTGGTTGAACCTCTAAGTAACTTATTTGTTAAGACACTCAAAACATTCAAGGATATCTCGCTCTTTGCCGGATCACCGACAGCCCAATGCGCAACTGGTTCCTTTTTTAAAGGGGGGGTTTCTTCAACGGGCCCTCCAGGCGGCTGCAACGGGAGCCCACTATTGGTTTACGTGAGCACCGGTGGACTTCGTAAAATTCCTCTCCTTCAAGAATCAATTAATGAGACGGTGTAAGTATCCGGGGAATCATATCAACACTGATGCACTTTTGATCGCATATAGTGAAGCCTGCCAGCCCATTAGTAAACTTCATAATCGTATACCCGCTACTTACCTATAGACCAACCACCCTCCACACAAAACCCAACAAGCACACGAACCATGATCCCCATATATGAACAAATACTAGAACTCCAATGACATAGGACCAGAGACCAAAAGTTACTAGAACCTTAACCCACAAAAACCACACAACCATATAAAATTCATGCTCCAAGAAATGAACTCCCCCACGAACACATAAAAGAGACATGGCAAAGCAGAAAATCCTCATGTGAGACGGTGGAGCTCTCCCACGCTCGTTAAACTCAAGACTAACTAAATTGTTAATGTACTTAAAGACATTCCTAAAGTGCATGTATTGAAGACATATATAATGAATGTACTGAGTACATGAGATTATTTACAATTACACATAAAGTTTCCACAAATAACCAATTATTTAACCACTAATTTCTTTTATTAGTTAAATTATTTAACCACTAATTTCTTTTATTAGTTAAATTATTTAACCACTAATTTCTTTTATTAGTTAAATTATTTAACCACTAATTTCTTTTATTAGTTAAATTATTTAACCACTAATTTCTTTTATTAGTTAAATTATTTAACCACCAATCATTACTACACTAATTAAACCACTACTATCAACACCCCCCCCCCCCCATCACAAACCACTACCACCACAAACACTTCTCAAACAACAAAACTTGCTCCAAACCAATAAAAACACCACCTTTAAATAAATAAAAATATACCTTAGTCCCTGTAGCTTAAGCACAAAAGCATAACACTGAAGATGTTAAGATGGTTCCTAAACCCATGGACAACAGACTTAGTCCTAACCTTACAGTTAGTTATTGTCAAATATATACATGCAAGTATCCGCACTCCAGTGTAAATGCCCACGACGTCCTCCAAAAACAGGAAAGAGGAGCAGGTATCAGGCACACTAAAACGTAGCCCAAGACACCTTGCCCAGCCACACCCCCAAGGGTATTCAGCAGTAATTAACATTAAGCCATAAGTGTAAACTTGACTTAGCTATGACAACCAATCAAACTAGGGCTGGTAAATCTTGTGCCAGCCACCGCGGTCATACAAGAAGCCCAAATTAACCGTCACCGGCGTAAAGAGTGGTACCACACTATCATTCAACTAAGACCAAAATGCAACTGAGCCGTCATAAGCCTATGATGCACCTAAGACCCCCCTAAAAACGATCTTAGCATAATGATCTACAAAACACCACGAAAGCCAAGGCACAAACTGGGATTAGATACCCCACTATGCTTGGCCCTAAATCCAGATACCTACTCCACTAAAGTATCCGCCCGAGAACTACGAGCACAAACGCTTAAAACTCTAAGGACTTGGCGGTGCTCCAAAACCACCTAGAGGAGCCTGTTCTGTAATCGATAACCCACGATACACCCGACCCCTTCTAGCCCAAAGCAGCCTACATACCGCCGTCCCCAGCCCACCTCCCTGAGAGCCTCAACAGTGAGCACAACAGCACATCGCTAATAAGACAGGTCAAGGTATAGCCCATGAAGGGGAAGAAATGGGCTACATTTTCTAAAATAGAAAATTTAACGGAAAGAGATCTGAAAAGATCCCCAGAAGGAGGATTTAGAAGTAAAGGGGGGTAAGAATACCCCCTTAAACTTGGCCCTGGAGCACGTACATACCGCCCGTCACCCTCCTCAAAACCCCAAAACATCAGTAAATAACAAGCACACTCGGTTAAAGATGAGGTAAGTCGTAACAAGGTAAGTGTACCGGAAGGTGCACTTAGCACCAAGACGTAGCTATAAACAAAAAGCGCTCAGCTTACACCTGAAAGATGCCTACCATACAGGCCGCCTTGAAGCCCACCCTAGCCCAACCACCAAAACCACTCAAAGACAAAAAAATTTACTAAAACTAAAAACTAAAGCATTCTCCCGTCTAAGTATAGGCGATAGAAAAGACATTTGGAGCAATAGACCATAGTACCGTAAGGGAAAGATGAAATAACAATGAAAACCTAAGCAACAAACAGCAAAGACTAACCCTTGTACCTTTTGCATCATGATCTAGCAAGAACAACCAAGCAAAACGAACTTTAAGCTTGCCCTCCCGAAACCCACGCGAGCTACTTACAAGCAGCTATCCATGAGCTAACCCGTCTCTGTAGCAAAAGAGTGGGAAGACTTGTCAGTAGAGGTGAAAAGCCTACCGAGCTGGGTGATAGCTGGTTGCCTGTGAAACGAATTTAAGTTCCCCCTTAATTTTACCCCAGAGCCAAACCAACTCACACGTAAAAATTAAGAGCAATTTAAAGGAGGTACAGCTCCCTTAAAAAAGAATACAATCTCCACCAGAGGATAAGCTCTTCTTTTTTCCCCCCCCCCCCTGTAGGCCTTCAAGCAGCCACCAGCAAAGAGTGCGTCAAAGCTCTATACCACGAAAATACAACTACACATACGACTCCCTCACCCATAACAGGCCAACCTATAAAAATAGGAGCATTAATGCTAGAATAAGTAACCAAGGAACTTCCTTCTAAAGCACAAACTTACATTACACATTATTAACAGAATTACTAATACCCCAACCACTACAAGACCAAGTATTAAACATGACTGTTAGACCAACTCAGGAGTGCCCAACTAGAAAGATTCAAACCTGTAAAAGGAACTAGGCAAACCCAAGGCCCGACTGTTTACCAAAAACACAGCCTTCAGCAAACTAAGTATTGAAGGTGACGCCTGCCCAGTGACACAAAGTTCAACGGCCGCGGTATCCTAACCGTGCAAAGGTAGCGCAATCAATTGTCCCATAAATCGAGACTTGTATGAATGGCCAAACGAGGTCTTAACTGTCTCTTACAGGTAATCAGTGAAATTGATCTTCCCGTACAAAAGCGGGAATAAGCCCATAAGACGAGAAGACCCTGTGGAACTTAAAAACCAGCAGCCACTCCAAACCAAACCAAAGCCAACCTGGCCCACTACTCAAGGATATTGGCCCGCATTTTTCGGTTGGGGCGACCTTGGAGAAAAACAAATCCTCCAAAAATAAGACAATTACTTTTCACCAAGATCAACCGTTCAACGTACTAACAGTAACCAGACCCAGCACAGCTGATTAATGGACCAAGCTACCCCAGGGATAACAGCGCAATCCCCTTCAAGAGCCCATATCGACAGGGGGGTTTACGACCTCGATGTTGGATCAGGACATCCTAATGGTGCAGCCGCTATTAAGGGTTCGTTTGTTCAACGATTAATTAGTCCTACGTGATCTGAGTTCAGACCGGAGCAATCCAGGTCGGTTTCTATCTATGATTAACCTCTCCTAGTACGAAAGGACCGGAGAAGTAAGGCCAATACTACAAGCACGCCTTCCCCTAAAGTAATGAACCCATCTAAATTACCAAAAGGCCACCAAATAATTATCCTAAACAAGGACAGCTAGCGTGGCAGAGCTTGGCAAATGCAAAAGGCTTAAGCCCTTTCCCCAGAGGTTCAAATCCTCTCCCTAGCCCCATGACCCACCTCATCATATCCCTATCCTACATAATCCCTGTTCTAATTGCAGTAGCCTTCTTAACACTAACCGAACGAAAAATCCTAAGCTACATACAAGCCCGAAAAGGCCCAAACATCGTAGGTCCATTTGGATTACTACAGCCAATTGCAGATGGAGTGAAATTATTTATCAAAGAACCTATCCGCCCTTCTACATCATCACCATTTCTATTCCTAACAACCCCAATCCTCGCCCTACTCCTAGCACTAACAATCTGAATCCCACTCCCCCTTCCATTTCCACTTGTTGATCTCAACCTTGGACTTCTATTCCTCCTGGCCATATCCAGCCTAGCAGTATACTCAATTTTATGATCAGGATGGGCCTCAAACTCGAAGTACGCATTAATTGGAGCACTACGAGCAGTAGCACAAACTATTTCATACGAAGTAACACTAGCCATTATCCTACTATCAACAATCATATTAAGTGGAAATTATACCCTAGCCACACTCACCATCACCCAAGAACCACTTTACCTTATTTTCTCATCATGACCTCTTGCAATAATATGATATATCTCTACACTAGCCGAGACAAATCGAGCACCATTCGACCTTACAGAAGGAGAGTCAGAACTAGTATCGGGCTTCAACGTAGAATACGCCGCAGGGCCATTCGCCCTTTTTTTCCTAGCAGAATACGCCAATATTATACTAATGAACACACTAACAGCTATTCTATTCCTTAACCCAAGCTTCCTAAGCACTCCAATAGAACTTTACCCAACCATTCTAGCAACAAAAACCCTACTACTATCATCAGGCTTCTTATGGATTCGAGCCTCATACCCACGATTCCGATACGATCAATTAATACACCTACTATGAAAAAACTTCCTTCCCCTAACACTCGCACTATGCCTCTGACACACAAGCCTACCAATCTCCTACGCAGGCCTACCTCCTTTCCTAAGGAAATGTGCCTGAACGTAAAGGGTCACTATGATAAAGTGAACATAGAGGTACACCAACCCTCTCATTTCCTTTACAAGGATTAGAAAAGTAGGAATCGAACCTACACAAGAGAGATCAAAACTCCCTATACTTCCTTTATATTATTTCCTAGCAAGGTCAGCTAAAAAAGCTATCGGGCCCATACCCCGAAAATGATGGTTCAACCCCCTCCCTCGCTAATGAGCCCACATGCCAACCTAATCTTCTCTACAAGCCTTATTCTAGGTACAACAATCACAATTTCCAGCAACCATTGAATAATGGCCTGAACTGGATTAGAAATCAACACCCTAGCCATTATCCCACTAATTTCAAAAAACCACCACCCACGAGCAACAGAAGCAGCAATCAAATACTTCCTAATCCAAGCAACCGCATCAACACTACTACTATTTTCAAGCACAATTAATGCTTGACACACAGGACAGTGAGATATCACACAACTAACCCAGCCAACAGCCTCCCTACTTCTAACAACTGCAATCGCAATAAAATTAGGCCTAGTACCATTTCACTTCTGATTCCCAGAAGTACTCCAAGGCTCAAACCCCACCACCGCCCTTCTATTATCCACACTAATAAAACTCCCCCCAACTACCATTATACTAATAGTTTCACACTCACTAAACCCAACCTTAATAGCCACAATAGCCATCCTTTCAGCCGCCGTCGGGGGCTGAATAGGACTAAACCAAACCCAACTGCGAAAAATCCTAGCCTTCTCGTCAATCTCGCACTTAGGCTGAATCACCATTATCATAATTTATCACCCAAAATTGGCCCTAATAACCTTTTATTTATACTGCCTAATAACCACTCCCATCTTCCTCACCATTAGCACTACTAAATCCCTAAAACTAACAACAATAATAACCTCCTGGACTAAAACGCCCTCAACAAACGCAGCCCTAATAATCACACTACTATCACTAGCAGGCCTTCCACCCCTTACAGGCTTCCTACCAAAATGACTCATCATTCAAGAACTTACTAAACAGGAAATAACCACTATAGCCACAATCATTGCTATATTATCCCTTCTAGGATTATTTTTCTACCTACGCCTGGCATACTATTCTACAATTACTCTGCCTCCTAGCCCAACAAACCGCATTAAACAATGACATGTTAACAAAACAACAAACATTTTAATCCCAATCTTCACCTCAATATCAACCCTATTACTACCTATATCACCTATAATCCTAGCCGTACTTTAAAAAAGAAAATTAGGATAGACCGAAACCAAAGGCCTTCAAAGCCTTAAACAAGAGTTAAACCCTCTTAGTTTCTGCTAAGACCCGCAGGATACTACCCTGCATCTTCTGAATGCAACTCAAATACTTTAACTAAGCTAGGGCCTTAACTAGATAGATGGGCCTCGATCCCATAAATACCCTAGTTAACAGCTAGGCGCCCAAACCAGCGAGCTTCTACCTAACAAAACTATTAGACTCCGGCACATTTCAAACGTGCATCAATGAGCTTGCAACTCAACATGAACTTCACTACAGAGCCGATAAGAAAGGGAATTTAACCCCTGTAAAAAGGTCTACAGCCTAACGCCTTAACACTCGGCCATCTTACCCGTGACACTTATCAACCGATGACTATTCTCAACCAACCATAAAGACATTGGAACACTTTACCTAATCTTCGGAGCATGAGCCGGCATAATTGGCACCGCCCTTAGCCTACTCATCCGGGCAGAACTTGGGCAACCAGGCAGCCTCTTAGGAGATGACCAAATCTATAATGTAATCGTTACTGCCCACGCTTTCGTAATAATCTTTTTTATAGTAATGCCTATCATAATTGGAGGATTCGGCAACTGACTAGTACCACTCATAATCGGAGCCCCAGACATAGCATTCCCCCGCATAAACAACATAAGCTTCTGACTCCTCCCACCCTCCTTCCTAATACTACTAGCCTCCTCCACAGTAGAAGCAGGAGCGGGCACAGGTTGAACCGTATACCCCCCACTTGCCGGAAACCTAGCCCACGCAGGAGCTTCAGTAGACCTAGCCATCTTCTCCCTACACCTAGCAGGAGTTTCATCCATCCTAGGCGCTATCAACTTTATCACAACAGCAATCAACATAAAACCACCCGCTCTATCTCAATACCAAACCCCACTATTCGTATGATCAGTCCTCATTACCGCCGTACTACTACTACTATCACTCCCCGTACTCGCTGCCGGCATCACCATACTACTAACTGACCGAAACCTAAACACTACATTTTTCGACCCTGCCGGAGGAGGAGACCCAATCTTATACCAACACCTTTTCTGATTCTTTGGACACCCAGAAGTTTATATCCTAATCCTTCCTGGGTTCGGAATTATTTCGCATGTTGTAACATACTACTCAGGAAAAAAAGAACCATTTGGATACATAGGCATAGTATGAGCCATACTATCCATCGGATTCCTAGGATTTATCGTATGGGCCCACCACATATTTACAGTTGGCATAGACGTAGACACCCGAGCATACTTCACATCAGCAACAATAATCATCGCTATCCCAACCGGAATTAAAGTATTCAGCTGGCTGGCCACACTACACGGAGGAACAGTCAAATGAGACCCACCAATACTATGGGCCCTAGGCTTCATCTTCCTATTTACTATCGGAGGACTGACAGGAATCGTCCTAGCCAACTCTTCCCTAGACATCGCATTACACGACACCTACTACGTGGTAGCCCACTTCCACTACGTACTGTCAATAGGCGCCGTATTCGCCATCCTAGCAGGATTCACGCACTGATTCCCGCTATTCACCGGATTTACCCTACACAAAACCTGAGCCAAGGCTCACTTCGGGGTAATATTCACTGGAGTTAACCTAACCTTCTTCCCTCAACACTTTTTAGGTTTAGCAGGAATACCACGACGATACTCGGACTACCCAGACGCATACACTATATGAAATACTATATCTTCAATCGGCTCATTAATCTCAATAGTAGCCGTAATTATACTCATATTCATTACATGAGAAGCCCTCGCATCAAAACGAAAAGTCCTACAGCCAGAAATAACAACTACTAACATCGAATGAATTCACGGCTGCCCTCCTCCATACCATACCTTCGAAGAACCAGCCTTTGTCCAAGTACAAGAAAGGAAGGAATCGAACCCTCACATGCTGGTTTCAAGCCAACCGCATCAAACCACTTATGCTTCTTTCTTATGAGATGTTAGTAAACTAATTACATAGCCTTGTCAAGACTAAGTAGCAGGTGAAAACCCAGCACATCTCACATGGCCAACCCGTCTCAAATAGGATTTCAAGACGCCTCCTCCCCAATCATAGAAGAACTAGTAGAGTTCCACGACCACGCCCTAATAGTCGCACTCGCAATTTGCAGCTTAGTACTTTACCTGCTTGCACTCATACTAATAGAAAAACTACTATCAAACACCGTAGATGCCCAAGAAGTAAAACTAATCTGAACAATCCTACCAGCTATTGTCCTTATCCTACTAGCCCTCCCTTCACTACAAATCTTGTACATAATAGATGAACTAGACGAACCTGACCTCACCCTAAAGGCTATCGGACACCAATGATACTGAACCTACGAATACACAGACTTTAAAGATCTTACATTCGACTCATACATAGTTCCAACAACAGAACTTTCACCGGGACACTTCCGACTACTAGAAGTAGACCACCGTCTAGTTATCCCAATAGAATCCCCAATCCGCATTATTATTACAGCTGATGACGTCTTACACTCCTGAGCAATCCCAACATTAGGGGTAAAAACCGACGCAATTCCAGGACGACTAAACCAAACATCATTCATCACCACACGTCCAGGCATCTTCTATGGACAATGCTCAGAAATCTGTGGCGCCAACCACAGCTTCATACCAATCGTAGTAGAATCCACACCTCTTACATACTTCGAAAACTGATCCTCCATACTATCCTCCTAATCATTAAGAAGCTATGCAACAGCACTAGCCTTTTAAGCTAGAGAAAGAGATCCACCAACATCTCCTTAATGACATGCCACAACTAAACCCTAACCCATGATTTTACATTATATTGACAACATGATTAACCTTATCACTGATTATCCAACCTAAAATCTTATCATTCCTCCCTACAAACCCAGTACACGACAAACCCTCCACAAAAACCAAAACTCACCCCTGAACCTGACCATGAACTTAAGCTTCTTCGATCAATTTACAAGCCCATCTTTACTAGGAATTCCTCTAATCATAATTGCCATACTATTTCCAGCCCTGCTTCTTCCATCACCAAACAACCGATGAGTCAACAACCGACTATCCACCATCCAAATATGACTATTCCACCTTATCACAAAACAACTTATAATCCCGCTAAACAAGAAAAGCCACAAATGAGCCCTAACCCTTACATCACTAATAATATTCCTACTTATCATTAACCTACTGGGCCTACTACCATACACATTCACACCTACAACCCAACTATCAATGAACATAGCCCTAGCCTTCCCACTATGACTGGCCACCCTACTCACAGGATTACGAAACCAACCCTCAATCTCACTAGGTCACCTACTACCTGAAGGAACACCCACACCCCTTATCCCCGCACTAATTATAATCGAAACCACAAGCCTACTAATCCGCCCCCTAGCCCTAGGAGTCCGACTAACCGCAAACCTAACGGCAGGCCATCTACTTATCCAACTTATTTCCACAGCCGCCATCACCCTAATCACGATTATACCCACCATCTCCCTACTAACAACATCCATTCTATTATTACTAACCCTGTTAGAAGTAGCAGTAGCCATAATCCAAGCCTACGTCTTCGTACTTCTATTAAGCCTATATTTACAAGAAAACACTTAATGGCCCACCAAGCACATTCATACCACATAGTAGACCCCAGCCCATGACCCATCTTCGGAGCAGCCGCTGCCCTATTAACTACCTCAGGTCTCACCCTATGATTCCACCAAAACTCCACACTACTTCTTACCCTAGGACTAACATCAATAACCCTAGTCATTATACAATGATGACGAGATATTATCCGAGAAAGCACATTCCAAGGCCACCACACACCACTAGTCCAAAAAGGCCTACGATATGGTATAGCCCTATTCATTACATCAGAAGCATTCTTCTTCCTAGGCTTCTTCTGAGCATTCTTCCACTCAAGCCTAGCCCCAACCCCAGAACTAGGAGGACAATGACCCCCAACAGGGATTAACCCACTAAACCCACTAGAAGTGCCTCTACTAAACACAGCCATTCTACTAGCCTCAGGCATTACCGTCACATGAGCCCACCATAGCATCTCAATTGGAAATCGAAAACAAGCCATCCAAGCACTAACCCTAACTATTTTACTAGGCCTATATTTCACAGCACTACAAGCAATAGAATACCACGAAACCTCATTTTCAATCGCCGACAGTGTCTACGGCTCAACCTTTTTTGTAGCCACAGGATTCCACGGACTACACGTAATTATCGGATCCTCCTTTTTACTTATCTGCCTATTACGCCTAATCAAATTCCACTTCACCCCAAACCACCACTTCGGATTTGAAGCAGCAGCCTGATATTGACACTTCGTAGACGTCATCTGACTATTCCTCTATATGTCTATCTACTGATGAGGATCATGCCTTTCTAGTATAATAATTACAATTGACTTCCAATCTCTAGAATCTGGCGTAACCCCAGAGAAAGGCAATTAACATAATCACATTCATACTCACCCTATCCCTCATCTTAAGCACAGCCTTAATCATACTAAACTTTTGAGTAACCCAAATTAACCCGGATTCAGAAAAACTATCCCCATACGAATGTGGATTTGACCCACTAGGATCCGCCCGACTTCCATTCTCCATCCGATTCTTCCTAGTAGCTATCCTATTCCTCCTATTCGACCTAGAAATCGCACTCTTACTGCCTCTCCCGTGAGCCACTCAACTACAATCCCCAACCACCACCCTAACCTGAACCTCCGTTATCATCCTCCTACTCACCCTAGGATTAATCTACGAATGAACACAAGGCGGACTAGAGTGAGCAGAATAACCACAGAAAGTTAGTCTAATAAAGACAGTTGATTTCGACTCAACAAATCACAGCCCAACCCTGTGACTTTCTCTATGTCCCCCCTACATTTATGTTTTTACTCAGCATTCACACTAAGTAGCCTAGGACTAGCATTCCACCGAACACACCTAGTATCAGCCCTATTATGCCTAGAAAGTATAATATTATCAATATACATCGCCCTCTCAGTATGGCCAGTAGAAAATCAAATAGCAACATCAACCCTAGCACCCGTACTAATACTAACATTCTCAGCCTGCGAAGCAGGCACTGGCCTAGCCATACTAGTCGCCACCACGCGAACACACGGCTCAGATCAACTTCACAACCTAAACCTCCTACAATGCTAAAAATCATCATCCCAACAATCATATTAATCCCCACAACCATCCTAACCCCATATAAATCGCTATGAACAGCCTCCACTGCACACAGCATACTGATCGCCACCTTAAGCCTTCAATGACTCACCCCCACATACTACCCACATAAAAACTTATCACAATGAACTGGCATTGACCAAACCTCATCCCCGCTACTAACACTCTCATGCTGACTACTTCCACTCATAATCATAGCAAGCCAAAATCACCTGCAAAAAGAGCCCCCCTCACGAAAGCGAATTTTCATCACAACCATAATCATAGTTCAACCATTCATCCTCCTAGCCTTTTCAGCAACAGAACTAACAATATTTTATATCTCATTCGAAGCAACCCTAATCCCAACCTTAATCATAATCACACGATGAGGAAACCAACCAGAACGATTAAGCGCAGGAATTTACTTAATATTCTACACCCTAATCAGCTCTCTCCCCCTACTAGTTACAATCCTATTTCTTCACACACAAATAGGCACTCTAAACCTAGCAATATTAACACTCACCAACCACCACAACACAACCCACTGATCGGGCTTACTATCAAGCCTAGCACTACTCACAGCATTTATAGTAAAAGCCCCACTATACGGCCTCCACCTATGACTCCCAAAAGCCCACGTAGAAGCCCCAATCGCAGGCTCAATACTACTAGCCGCCCTCCTACTAAAACTAGGTGGGTATGGAATCATACGAACTACCATCCTAACAGGACAGATTTCAAACATTATTCAATACCCATTTATTACCCTAGCCCTATGAGGAGCACTAATAACCAGCTCCATCTGCTTACGACAAACCGACCTAAAAGCACTAATCGCTTACTCCTCGGTAAGCCACATAGGCCTAGTCGTAGCCGCAACCACAATCCAAACCCAATGATCATTCTCAGGAGCAATAATCCTAATAATCTCCCACGGATTAACATCTTCAATATTATTCTGCCTAGCAAACACAAACTATGAACGAACACACAGCCGCATCCTCTTACTAACTCGTGGCCTACAACCAATACTGCCACTAATAGGCACTTGATGATTACTAGCAAATCTAACCAACATAGCCCTACCACCAACAACAAACCTAATAGCAGAATTAACAATCATGACCGCCATATTCAACTGATCCTACCTAACACTAATCTTAACTGGAATTGCAACCCTAATAACTGCCGCATACACCCTATACATACTATTAATAACCCAACGAGGCACACTACCAACACACCTCACCTCAATTCAAAACTCCAGCACACGAGAGCACCTACTAATAACTCTACATATCGCCCCATTACTACTCCTAATCCTAAAACCAGAACTCATCTCCAGAACTCACAGGCAAGTATAGTTTTAACAAAAACATTAGACTGTGATTCTAAAAATAGAAGTTAGACCCTTCTTACCTGCCGAGGGGAGGACCATTCCAACAAGAACTGCTAATTCTCGCCCCTGAGACTAAAACCTCAGTCCCCTTACTTTTAAAGGATAGTAGCAATCCACTGGTCTTAGGAACCACCAACCTTGGTGCAAATCCAAGTAAAAGTAGTGGAAACAATACTAAACACGCTAATATTAGCCACACTAATCACACTCGCAACACCACTACTCCTCCAAATCCTATCAAAAAAATTTGAGCCTCACCCACTCATAATCACACGCACCACTAAAACAGCATTTTTAATAAGCCTACTACCAATAATGCTCTTCATACACTCAAACGCAGAATGCATTACCTCGTACTGAGAATGAAAAATTATAATAAATTTTAAAATCCCACTAAGCCTGAAAATAGATCAATACTCAATAATATTTTTCCCAATCGCCCTATTCGTAACATGATCTATTCTTCAATTCGCAATATGATATATAGCCTCAGAACCCTATATCAACAAATTCTTCTCCTACCTACTAACATTCCTCATCGCCATACTAACACTCACCATCGCCAACAACATATTCTTACTTTTCATTGGATGAGAAGGAGTAGGCATCATATCATTTCTCCTAATCGGATGATGACAGGGCCGAGCAGAAGCCAATACAGCCGCCCTACAAGCCGTACTATATAATCGAATCGGAGACATTGGCCTCATCCTAAGCATAATATGACTTGCCTCTAGCACAAACACCTGAGAAATCCAACAAAACTTCTCTCAAACATGCACACCGACCCTCCCACTACTAGGACTAATCCTAGCCGCCACAGGAAAATCAGCTCAATTCGGCCTACACCCATGACTACCCGCTGCCATAGAAGGCCCAACTCCAGTTTCCGCTCTACTACACTCAAGCACAATAGTAGTAGCAGGAATTTTCCTACTCATCCGAACCAACCCCATATTCACCAACAATCAAACAGCCCTAACCCTGTGCCTCTGCTTAGGTGCCCTATCCACACTATTCGCCGCCACATGCGCCCTAACACAAAACGACATCAAAAAAATCATCGCATTCTCCACCTCAAGCCAACTAGGCCTAATAATAGTGGCCCTTGGACTAAACCAACCCCAACTAGCCTTCCTTCACATTTCACCCCATGCCTTCTTTAAAGCAATACTATTCCTTTGTTCGGGCTCAATCATCCATAACCTAAATGGAGAACAGGACATCCGAAAAATAGGAGGCCTCCAAAAACTCCTACCAGTAACTACAACATGCCTGACAATCGGTAACCTAGCCCTAATAGGAACCCCATTCCTAGCAGGATTCTACTCAAAAGACCTCATCATTGAAAACCTAAACACTTCTCACTTAAACACCTGGGCACTCCTGTTCACACTGCTCGCCACAGTCTTTACCGCAACCTACACCATACGCATAACCCTAATAGTGCAAACAGGACACATCCGAACAGCCGTCATTACGCCCATAAACGAAAACAACCCAACAATCACCAACCCAATCACCCGCCTCGCCATAGGAAGCATCCTAGCCGGACTACTCATCACATCATATATTATCCCAACCAAAACACCCCCAATAACCATACCAACAACCACAAAAACTGCAGCCCTTATCGTCACAGCCCTAGGAATCGCCCTAGCACCAGAACTCATAAACATAACACAAACACTAACCCAACCAAAGCAAAACACTTACCTAAACTTCTCCTCCTCACTAGGATACTATAACCCACTAACACACCGCCTAACTACTACAAAACTACTAAACAACGGACAAAAACTCGCCACCGACCTAATTGGCCTCTCCTGATACAAAAAAATAGGCCCAGAAGGCCTCGCTGCCCTACAACTTATAATAACCAAAGCCCATACTACAGCCCACACAGGACTAATCAAAGCCTACCTAGAATCATTCGCCCTCTCCATCCTCATTATCCTATTTTACCTAGACTAACACAAAACAA